TTAAAAGATTCTGAACAGTTCCTGTGGATTGAGCACCTTTTTCAAGGAAATATAGAATAACAGGAACATTTAAATAAGTTTGATTCTTTATTGGATCATAAAAGCCCACTTTTCTAAGATCTTTTCCGTCTCTTCGGGATCGAACATCAGTTGCAACGATTTGATAGACGGCTCATTGGGATAGATATAGATGAACAATACCCCCCCTAGAACCGTATAGGAAGTTTTCTCCTCGTACGGCTCGAGAAAAAATGATTTGATCCAAAGGTTTGTCTATGTATGCAATTCTAAGAAATTAAATGACAAATGGGCCATCAATTAGACTATGATTTCAGTCTTTTTTTTCTTACTGAAAATGAAAAAGAAACCATTCGTACTCATAACTCAAGTTGGATAACTCTCAAATAGCTCAAAGGAAAAATCTTTAGTCAATTTCATTTATTGAGTGGTCTTTACTCCCTTTTGTTTGTCTCGTTTAAATTCTATTTGGATTCTTTAGTCTGATCCAGTTATTGAGACTATCGAGACAATTAAAATGGTGTTTCCTTGTTCTTAGATCCTTTATCCTTATTTTAAATCAGTGGGTTTAGACATTACTTCGGTGCTTCTTAATCCTTTCAAAATGGCAGCAACATACCCTTTTTGATTTCTTTCTAGCAAAGAATCCTATGGACAGTTGATTCCCGCATGATACACTTTGAATCGAAAAAAGTTTGATCAATTCCAACAAGTTTTGCTTTTGAATTGGAAACTTGCTCGAATTGGATCCTTTCGATTTCTATATATGGAAGATACATTTACGAAGTTGTTCCAATTGATTAATTGGCATTAACCCTAGATCCTTGCCCCCGAGAAATGAATTAATCCTTTCTACTCGAGCTCCATCGTGGACTATTTTCAACCCAACAAAAAACGAAGGGTTCGAGTGTAACAGAACAAACAATGTCGAGCCAAGAGCACCCTCATTCCTAGATAAATCGAAAATGGTGGATGTAAAAATCCACAACGGATCGTGTCCTTCAAGTCGCACGTTGCTTTCTACCACATCGTTTCAAACGAAGTTTTACCATAATATTCCTCTAATTTGGAACCGGTATGGAATTGATTCAATTATGGAATCATGAATAGTCATTGGTTCAGCTGTCCATAGACATCGTAATCTAGACTTCTTCTTCTATAATAGAACGATTTTTCTGAAAAAGTCTTAGCAAGACAGCATCTTTAACATACATAAAGAATCTATAGATAATAGAAAGAAATAGAAATATATAAACGACTCACTTTTTGAATCTGCATCTTCAAGTGACTCAATAGGATAGATTAAACGATTTCCTATTTTTTGAGTACCAAAGATTCCACTTACAAGGAATGATTCAAAACAGTTATTAAATATATTTATATTTCTAATTGAAATTGAAAAAGTTTCCTATTTAGACATCAGGATTTCATTTTCTTTAATTTAAAGAAAACTGGACAATAAGGATTACGTTTGATCTTCATAGGAAAATAAGTCTTTCTTTTTTAATTGACTCATCACTGATTTAATTGAAAATCGATAAATAGATCAAAGAAGAAAGAAATCCAATTTTTTTTCATGAGATGTATAAAAAAATGATGTAAGTTAAGATTTGAATCTTTATTCTTTTCATCTGATTACGAAAATCAAAATCGAAAAAAATCGGGAGGGGTTTTCGTATCTATCAGATAGACTGAACAGTTGTCACTGGGATAGAAATTTTCTAATATTGAATTTAAATAATTTCCTTTTTAAATAATTTAAAGGATCACAAATCTTTTTCACAAAAACCCAAAAATTATTGTCGAACGATACATACCATATAAGCTAAACATTTCCTCATTTTATATGATTATATGGTATGTATTTTGTTTAACTTTAACATGGGGTTGAGTAATATTTTACTAATCAACTCTTGTCATTGTCATAAAGTGAATAAAAGGGATAGGATAAATCACCCCTGCCTAAATCGTTACATAGATTTCCAATTTTTCATTAGAGCCAAACACGAAATACCTAAATAAAATGAGATTCAAAGAAAAAACATTGGCTCCATATCATATAGAAATATGTTATGGAACTTGATCATTTGTTAATGAGATTCGAACAGACACATATATTTAAATTAATATGGATTAACTCCTATCCACTCCCCTACTTCTTTCTATCAAAATAATGGAGCATAAAAAAAATGGATAGGCGCTGGGACGGAAGGATTCGAACCTTCGAATATCGGGACCAAAACCCGTTGCCTTACCGCTTGGCCACGCCCCATTTCAATTTCTAATCTACACGAAAAAACAATAGTATTGTTATTGGTTGTTTGTCAACTCTAGTCCAAATATCTATCTATAGAATAGATTGGTACTAGGATTTTGATACATATAGATCTAGAATTGAACTGAATTTATTGATCATTACATAGAATTCAATTAACATATTGTATGAAAGTATGATTTCTTCTATTCTCCTTTGAGAATTGGA